TAATAGCACGGCACTTAGAATTCGATATGAGAATTTTTTTTTCAAAACATTAGATTATATATCGAAAGAGTAGTATGAAATTAGTATAAAATAAAGGGTATTCCCGATTTGATCTTATCTATCGGGGCCTTTTCAGCGTCACAAACTTTTTTGTTTTCAAATCGCATATATATATATAAAAAAAAAGAAACTTTGGGATTGCTGAATCACAGACGAGATAAATATAGATAAAGCAACGGAGCCATCATAGTATTTTTTAACTGCTCTGAAAGGAAGGATGGTAATTGGAGCATTTGCCGATTCGGATCGGATAAACCCCATATCATCTCTATTTTTTTATCTTTCTTTGATGGAAGGGAAAAGGAAATTCCATTGTAGAGCCGTATGCAATGCACAAAAGATGCCTGTACGGTTGCTCAATTCTATCTTTTTTTTTTATTTATTTATTCTTTATCTCCTCTCCTCAACTCATCATGGGAGAGAGAAGAACTTTTTGTTATATCATCAGGGTAATGATACATCAACCTGCGAGTTCTTTTTATGAGGCACAAACGGGAGAATTTATCCTGGAAGCAGAAGAACTACTGAAACTGCGCGAAACCATCACAAGGGTTTATGTACAAAGAACGGGCAAACCCTTATGGGTTGTATCCGAAGATATGGAAAGGGATGTTTTTATGTCAGCAACAGAAGCCCAAGCTCATGGAATTGTTGATCTTGTAGCGATTGAATAAAAATAGCAGCGATCATATGCAAATATGCAACTTGAGGTTTTATCTTCTTAGTATCGGGTTTCATAATATTTTATTCATTTATTATTAAATACAGAAGTAATTCATAATCATTCGGTTAGGATCGATCTAAACCAGCCTATTCAGTATGTATACAATTCTGCATGCCGACTATTAAACAACTTATTAGAAACACAAGACAGCCAATCCGAAATGTCACGAAATCCCCCGCTCTTCGGGGATGTCCTCAGCGCCGAGGAACATGTACTAGGGTGTATGTGCGACTCGTTCAGATCACTGCTGGAACAAAATAAATAAAGGAAACTCATTTTCCAGTATCAATGATCAGTACCCATGAAAAAGAGAAAAAAGATCTATTCTATCCTTCTATTGTGTTGTGTATGAAATTTATGGTTTCCATTGGTACAAATCCAATCACTTCAATTTGGAATTGAAGATGATAAAAAATTCCTCATTAGTAACAAGGGGTTATTCATTAAGCAGGGGAAATCCTATTTCCAAAGACGAAATCTTATGCTTCTACTCTTGCAAAAACGGACTAAGAGGGTCAGCTACCCAGCTAATCTTCATAATTAAATACCGTTACTGTATAGGTAGATCTCGTTGTGAAAGACCTATTACTAGATAATTCATGAGTAGAGCCAAAAGAATATGAACTGTACAAGTTAATTTACCAATAACCTTGATTAAATGAAGTAAAGTAAAGGGCTCCGGTGTATAGAGAAGACCTCACCGTTTAAAGCGTAACCATAGAAACGATGCAATCCACTATTTCTTTATTCATTTCTATTTCTTTTTTTTTTTGATACCTAGAGTGTCAATACAATTTCTTAGTTCGTTTCGAGGTAAAATGCCTATAAAAAAAAAATAAAAATTGTGGTCGGGAAGGTTATAGTAGCAAAAGCCATTGGAATTTTTATTTTATACATTGGAAGAATCCGTTTTGTTATTAATCAACTAGGGAAGAGGAAAAGAATAACTAAAACAAAGGAAATCAATTAGTTATTCATTAAAGTTTCATTTATTCAATGACCAGAATTAGACGAGGATATATAGCTCGGAGACGTAGAACAAAAATTCGTTTATTTGCATCAAGCTTTCGGGGGGCTCGTTCAAGACTTACTCGAACCATTATTCAACAGAAAATAAGAGCTTTGGTTTCATCTCATCGAGATAGAGATAGGCAAAAAAGAGATTTTCGTCGTTTGTGGATAACTCGGATAAATGCAGTAATTCGCGAGGGCGGGGTATCTTATAGTTATAGTTTATTTATACACAATCTGTACAAGAAACAGTTGCTTCTTAATCGTAAAATACTTGCGCAAATAGCTATATTAAATAGGAATTGTCTTTATATGATTTCGAATGAGATCATAAAATAAAAAAATTGGATAAGGACTCTGTCAGAATATTTAAAATGGAGTTCGCTGTGGAGAATGAACTCCGGGAAGGTAGAGTAGAAATTAGTATGATCAAGAGAATAGGATAAAGTCGCTGAAAATCAAATGAGAAAACAAGTCCAATAAAAAAGGATTTTGTCTTACCCGATGCTTGGTTCTTTCTTACGATACAACAATAAAATCTGCGTTTTATTCTCGAATTTTTCAAACACAATATCAATTTGAGTTCAAATAGGAATTTTGTTTCGATTCCGGAGTAAGTCTATTTTTTAGTTATTTCTGGTTCTAAGACCCGTAGTTTTGTAGGTCGACTCGCTTCTTTCAAATTGTTTCTCATTATTAAGAAAAGGTAACAAAGATAAAATACGAGCTTGTTTTATAGCAATAGTAATTAACCGTTGTTGTTTTAAGGTCAATCTATTTACCCGTCGAGGTAATATTTTTCCCTGTTCACTAATAAATCGACTAATTAAACTCATGTTTCTATAATCAATTCGATCCTCCGAGTGAATCGGGGGCAAACGCCTACGAAAAGATCGCTTAGATTTAAGAAAGAGTCGTTTGGATTTATCCATGGTTTTTTTATTCCTTATTCCGATTCCGAAAATAATATTTTGATCTGATCCAAAAAAATGATTTAATTTATAAGTAAAAAGTTGGTTTTTTTTATTTTATATTTAATTTTCTATTTAGTTAAGTTATCTAAATGTTTGTTTATAATTTCGAATAATCTATATTTATTATTCTATATAGAATATTCCTTTTCTATGTCCTTTTTCATGTTCCTTGTAAGAGTGACACACAGACACTTGATTCGATCTATTTCTTTATTTCCCCGTGAATCGTATGTTTGTAACAATAGGGACAAAATTTTCTCAATTCCAATCGACTAGGCGTATTGTGTCGATTCTTTTGCGTAATATATCGGGAAATCCCCGTTGATTCGTTATTAAGACCATTTCGACTACAATTGGTACATTCTAAAATAATCCTTGCTCGGACATCTTTACCCTTGGCCATGAACCTCCTTTGAGTTTTTGATTCAACGAACTCTTCTATTTTCCGACTGAAGCGAAAAAAAAAAAAGAAGAAAAAAAAATAATAAAAGTTGCTAACTCGAAATTATGAAAGATTTCGTTGCAATCACAACAGAATATAGTAAGTAAGTAATATTAAAAGAATTTCTAACTATATTTAATTTTGTTCTATTTCGAATAGAATTCGCGATTTGAAGTATACTATACTATTTCATTGAAATATCTTGTATGATATTCTTGTCCTAGACTAGATTCCTAGACACATTTCCGGTTCCGTTCTCACTAGAATATATTATTTCTATTTAATAATAATATTGGAGGATGAACCCGAATTTCGCCGAATTTGAATCTACTTTTTATTTCTCTTTCCTCATTTCTTTATTCTACTGATAATTAGAAATTATATCTAATTCTATTTTTTAGAAAAAAAAGAAAAGAGGGGGGAGGGATTAGTCACAGATCTTTTGATTCTATCTCTAATCTTCTTCACCCCTTCCCATGTCAATACCTAGAACGAAAAAAAAGGGAATGTCAACGCATCCGGGAATAAACGATTAATCTCTATCAATACACCAGCTAAAGCCCCAAACCATAGAGTACTTAGTACCGGTGCCACGGAAAGATATGTTTTTAGATCTCGCATTTAAAATCCTCCTTCTTTATTGTTTATTGTTAATACATATATGATCAGATGTATATCGAACTACTTGATGTATCTAAGTAGTTAAGGACTGCTTGTATTTGTACACGGAATTCCGAATTCAAATTGAAATGTACAACGATTCAGTAGATACGAATATGATTTGACTTTTCTGAAAACCAACAAATACGTCCCTTTCCGTCCGAGCATTTCCAAAAAATAGTTATTTTTTTAGTTTTTTTTTTACGAGGGTTTTCATACATATGTATATAAGACCTTTATTATTATTATATGCTATATATGAGACCAAAAAAAGAAATAGAAAGATAACTTGTGTATATCAACGAAAAACTAAGGATTTGGAAAACAAGACGGGAATTCTCTACAATGACACTGTAGACCAATTGAAAGGGATGTAGCGCAGCTTGGTAGCGCGTTTGTTTTGGGTACAAAATGTCACGGGTTCAAATCCTGTCATCCCTACTTATGGGATAAGAACTTATGGGATAAGAAAGCGCTCTTAGTTCAGTTCGGTAGAACGTGGGTCTCCAAAACCCGATGTCGTAGGTTCAAATCCTACAGAGCGTGATTCGGGTCTTGGTTAGGTTAAACCGAAAATTACACTCAGATAATTGAACATTAATCTGAATTTGACCTCCCGGGAATGAAAAGAGGAGGTCAATTAAACAAAAGATGTTAATTAATCAAAGGTCTAACTGATCACCACGTCTGTATTGTAAATATGCAGTTACAAATAATCCAGCTAAGGTAATAGGAATTAGACCTAAGACAATTCCAAATAGAAAAACTTCAATCATTTCAATTTGTTTGTTTGAAAGGGAAAAAGAGAGGTAATATCTATCACTAAATATTAATCTGCATTGCCCATGAATCTCAATGACTACTAATTGGAAATTGATGCGTTAAGAAACTATCGAATATATGAATACCACAAAAGAATTTCTTTTTATGAGTTGTGTTCATTCAATTAATTTCAAATAAGTCGTATCTTGGTCAGACCAATAAATAGAGCTGAGGTTATCGTTAACGCTGCTAGGAGAAAACCGAAATAACTAGTTATAGTAAGCATAAAGATGAAGGAGCTAAATGAAATATGTTCTTTCTATACATATGTTTCTAAAACACTTCCCTAAGTTTCAAGTTTTGAAAT